CTTAAGTTTCTATAGATCAATCTACAATATTCTCTTCATATATGTGTATATTAATTCCATATATTGTATGGAATTGACATAACACCCAATTTGCTACATCTATTTGTTCCGATGAATTGGAAACAATTCTTCTCTTAGGATTCGAATTCCTTTCCTCTTACTAATAAGGAAGAGGAAACCTTACCGATTTTTATTTAACGCCTGAACCAGGATATGAAATAAGTCGATAAAGCATAAATCGCCTTTCTAAAATTAGAAACCAGGCGTTAAATGTCCAATATGTGACTCGCCTGAGGCAAGATCTTATTATTGCATAGTCTTTCGTTAGACAACCACTATCTCTCTATCATTTCTCATAGAAAGTGCGGTGCGTATACACTTAACAAAACGACTTCTTCTTTGAAGAGTAAAGAGGGAAAGAAATCAAAAAAAAAAGGTCCGGTCTTCCTCAGTATCCATTTATAAAGATAGTAGGAGCCCATTCCATTGATTGAAATCCATTGATTGAAATAGAAAATTTCGGAAGAATTTTAGGTTGGAATCAATTTCCAATCATCTGAATCCCTTTCTTTTCGAAATACAAACACGGGAATCGCTGAAATATCTCTTTGATTGAAAGAGTATGATTCATATCCTAGATTACTCCATTGGAGTCCAATGGGATTCGAAACGCAGATTCTTTTTAATAGTTCAAAACGCATTGCAGAACGATCTATAAAACAATTGATACGGTTTGATTCCTCAACTCAATTAGTAGTACTTCTAGAGCCCACTTCTTCCCCACACTACGAGTGAAAGGGAAAACGTAAAGACTACCATTAAAGCAGCCCAAGCGAGACTTACTATATCCATGTGAATTATGTCCCCTATCTCTATAAATACGAAGGAATTATTCCATTATTCTTCACTAATAATAGTGGAATCAATGGCGCAGAGTCAAAAAGGGATTCTGACCTAACACTATTGAGAAACCAATCCAATAAATCGATTATGATTTCGAATCGGGAAAGATTAAACACAAGCAAAATACGTAGTAACGTTCTAAGGGAATGGGAACATGTAGGAATAAGAATAATAAGCCCTATTCTTTTTTTGTTTTGCTTCGTAAATAAAAACAGAAGGGGGGTAATCACTAAAAAAGAGAAATCATTATCTATTACAGACCTCTATTTCCCCATTTGATCTAATCCGTACCCCCCTTTCCCGATTATCGCTCTGAAAGAGGGGGCTTGACTAGGGGTTGCCGAAAAGAAATTCTTTCTTTTTGACCCTTTTTCTATAAAAGTCAATTATTCATCCAATCTAATATGGATACCTGAGCACTCAGAGATTCGCGCGAGTCCGTCGTATATAAAGCAACTTCCGCCCCTTTCCAAAACTAGTAATTGAATTTCCTATCAGGCTCTACAATTTGATTCAAGATCCCGTCATTAGACACTCCCTTAGTAATAGAAGGGAATCGTGAAGTCTTGATAACCCCTCTACCAGTAGATTAGAATATTTCCTTGAATCCTAGATGGAGGATTCACAATCTTTTCTTTTAGAAAACCTTCAGACCGCATGCTTAGAATCAAACAAAGTATCAACAGTCGGTTTCCTCGGCTTCTACCGGGGAAGAATTCTGCGAGTTATATCAGCAAAACAGAAGAGATTTCGAGTTTTTTGTTGATCAGGCGACACCCAGATTTGAACTGGGGAAAAAGGATTTGCAGTCCCCCGCCTTACCACTCGGCCATGCCGCCAAAATGATACAAAATAGATGAAAATTTTCCCGGATTACTGAATTTTTATTGTACTTGCACTCCTGTTTTCCTTAATCCTTGTCCTAAAAGACACACCCCCTTTTGATTGCATTTGATCCATCCCTTCGATTGATTGTATAGTATCTGAAACTACACAATGCTAAAAACATTCTCTCGCTTTTCTATTGAGAAATCAAATGGGTATTTTCAGCCGACAAATTTGAACCATTAACTATTGACTGCTTACTTCGAATTCATGAACGATTCTGGGATTTGAATCTCAAATTGTGTTTTCCTAATGACATAAGAAAATACAAATTGAGACAGAACTAATCAGTATTGATTTTTTCAATCAAAAAATCCTTCTCAATTGCAATTATAACAAAACATATGAGTATATGTAAACCCCAGAACATAAATTGTTACACAGATATCTATTATTTAGATATGTTGTCGATAGGGAATTATCATAAAATTATCCTACTTCACTTTTGCATTGAATAGAAATTCTCTTTTGATAGAGCACGACCCGGGCTGTCCCGAATAGAACCGGCAATAAAAGAGAAGTCGGATATTATAGCGATCTGCATACGTGTTTAATAAATGCAACCCTTCTTATACACTTCAAATCGTATTCTACTCAAAAATCAGTAAGGTACAAATATCTCTCTTCTCTGCGAATCTGAACAACGAAATCCCTAACATAAAGTCGGTTAAGTGCTAAAAAAATGGATTCTATCTGGTTTTTTTGTCTTTAT